TATTTATAATAAATCTTGCCATAATGATAAATAATCAAAATTATTAGATTTTGAGTGTCATATAAATTATTTATTAATTAATATAAGTTCACTATCAATCATTTTATATTATTATATATATATATATATTTATATAAATTATTTATATATTATTATATAATATAATTTATATTATTATAGTATTTATATATATATATATATATATAAATTATTTATATTTAATAAAATAATTATAATTTTTTAATTTATTTAAAATTATTTTATTAATATTTAAAAAATAATATTTATAATAAATTTTATTATAATATTAAATAATTAAAATTATTAAATATTAATTATTTTATAAATTATTTATTAACTTAAATATAAATTAACCTTAAATTCTATCTCAAACCAATTTATATAAACCAATATAATTATTTTTTACATAAAATACAAAATAAAGTGCCTGAAAAAAGGATTATTTTGATAGAATAAATCATGTATTTTATACCTTTATTATTATTATTTATATACAATAGATTTAAACTATTTCTAAAAATATCAAAAATTTTTGTGCTTCATACACTAATATATAAAAAGATAAGCTAAATAAGCTAATAGGTTCATACCCTATTTATAGAAGTCAACCCTCTTCTTTTTAATTTTTAATAGAATATCAAAATTATTATTTATTTTTTTATTAATCCTAAGAACTTTTATTTGTATCTCAGCTAATTCTTGGTTAGGAGCGTGAATTGGATTAGAAATAAATTTATTATCATTTATCCCCTTAATAAATGATAATAAAAATTCTTTATCAAATGAAGCTTCACTAAAGTATTTTCTAACTCAAGCTTTAGGCTCAATTTTTCTTCTTTTTAGAATTTGTATTAATTTTATTAATTTAAATTATTTTTCAATAATTTTTTTTAATGACATTTATTTATTAATGATTAATTCTTCTTTATTACTAAAAATTGGAGCAGCCCCCTTTCATTTTTGATTTCCTTCTATTCTTAACAGAATAAATTGAATAAATAGAATATTATTAATAACATGACAAAAAATTAACCCCTTTATTTGTTTGTCATACTGTTTTAATATAAAATTTATTATAATAATTTCTTTATTAAGAATTATAATTGGGTCCTTAGGAGGTCTAAATAGAACTTCAATACGAAAAATCATGGCCTTTTCTTCAATTTCTCATATTGGGTGAATATTAATAGGAATTTTAATTAGAGACTCAATTTTCTGGTTTTATTTTTTATTTTATAGATTTATTAGAATCTCTTTAATTATTAGTTTTAATTATTTAAAATTATTTTACATAAATCAATTATTATCTAATTCACTACCATCAGAAACTAAATTTTCTATTTTTATTACCCTATTATCTATAGGAGGACTGCCTCCTTTCTTAGGGTTTCTCCCAAAATGAGTAGTAATTGAATCATTAATTAAAATAAATTTATTAATTATTTCATTAATTATAGTAATAATAACTATAATTACATTATATTTCTATTTACGATTGGCCTTTTCTTCAATAATATTAAATAATTTTCAAATATATTGAAAATATTTAAATAAAAAAATTCCCATTAATATTTTTATTTTAAATTATTTTTCAATAATATTTTTTCCTATTTTTATTGCTTTATTTATAATTTAAGGTTTTAAGTTAATTTAAAACTAATAACCTTCAAAGTTATAAATAAAGCTCTTCTTTAAACCTTAATTTATAAGCTTTAATATTTATATACCTTTAAATTTGCAATTTAATATCATTTTTGACTATAAAACCTGATAAAAGGTTAATCCCGTTCATAAATTTACAATTTATTGCCTATTGACTCAGCCATTTTATCGTAAAATGGCTGTTTTCAACAAATCATAAAAATATTGGAACTTTATACTTTATTTTTGGGGCATGATCTGGAATAATTGGGACATCTCTTAGTATTTTAATTCGTACAGAATTAGGACAACCTGGTTCCTTAATTGGAGATGATCAAATTTTTAATGTAATTGTCACAGCTCATGCTTTTGTAATAATTTTTTTCATAGTAATACCTATTTTAATTGGAGGATTTGGAAATTGATTAATTCCTTTAATATTAGGAGCCCCAGATATGGCTTTCCCTCGAATAAATAATATAAGATTTTGATTGCTACCTCCTTCTCTAATCCTTCTCCTATCAAGATCTATAGTTGAAAGAGGAGCAGGAACTGGATGAACAGTTTACCCTCCTCTTTCCTCTACTATTGCCCATAGAGGAGCATCAGTTGACCTAACAATTTTTAGTCTTCATATAGCAGGAATTTCTTCAATTCTTGGAGCTATTAATTTTATTACCACTTGCATTAACATACGTCCTATTGGAATAAATCTAGATCGAATACCTTTATTTGTTTGATCAGTTTTTATTACTGCATTTTTACTTCTTCTTTCCCTACCTGTGCTTGCAGGTGCTATTACTATATTATTAACTGACCGAAATTTAAATACTTCTTTCTTCGACCCTGCAGGCGGGGGAGATCCAATTCTTTATCAACATTTATTCTGATTCTTTGGTCACCCTGAAGTTTATATTTTAATTCTTCCAGGATTTGGGATAATTTCTCATATTATTTCTCAAGAATCAGGAAAATTAGAAACCTTTGGAACCTTAGGAATAATTTATGCTATATTAGCTATTGGTTTATTAGGATTTATCGTTTGAGCTCACCACATATTTACAGTAGGAATAGATGTGGATACACGAGCTTATTTTACTTCAGCCACAATAATTATTGCTGTTCCTACAGGAATTAAGATTTTTAGATGATTAGCTACTTTACATGGAACTAAGTTTTCTTATTCACCATCACTAATTTGATCTTTAGGGTTCATTTTTTTATTCACAGTAGGAGGTCTCACAGGAATTATTTTAGCTAATTCTTCTTTAGATATTGTTCTTCATGACACTTATTATGTTGTAGCTCATTTTCATTATGTTCTTTCTATAGGAGCTGTATTTGCAATTATAGCAGGTTTTATTCACTGATTCCCCTTATTTACAGGATTATCTATAAATCCTTTATTATTAAAAATTCAATTTTTAATTATATTTATTGGAGTAAATTTAACATTCTTTCCTCAACATTTTTTAGGATTGGCAGGAATACCTCGTCGATATTCAGATTATCCTGACAGCTATACTTCATGAAATATCTTATCTTCAGTAGGAAGATTAATTTCCTTGCTAAGAATTATTATATTTATTTATATTATCTGAGAAAGATTTATTTTAAATCGAACATCTTTATTTTCAAATAATTTAAATTCCTCAATTGAATGATTCCAATTTCATCCTCCTGCAGAACATAGATATTCTGAACTTCCTATTATTAATTCATAACTAATCTATTATGGCAGATTAGTGCATTGGATTTAAACCCCAATTATAAAGAATTTCTTTTTATAGAAAATGTCTACATGAGGTAATATAAACCTACAAAATAGATCTTCCCCTTTAATAGAACAATTAATATTTTTTCATAACCATTCTATATTAATTATTATTTTAATTACTATTCTGGTAGGATACTTAATAAGATCTTTATTTTTTAATAAATTTACAAACCGACTATTAATAGAAAGGCAAAATATTGAAATTATCTGAACAATTCTCCCAGCATTTATATTAATTTTTATTGCCCTTCCATCACTTCGTTTACTATACCTTTTAGATGATTTAAACAAACCTTTAATTACACTAAAAACAATTGGACATCAATGATATTGAAGATATGAATATTCAGATTTTAATAATTTAGAATTTGATTCTTATATAATCCCCTCAGAAGAATTAATAATAAATAATTTTCGTTTATTAGATGTAGATAACCGAACTATTCTTCCTTTTAACTCTCAAATTCGAATTTTAATTACTGCTACAGATGTTTTACACTCATGAACTATTCCTTCTTTAGGAGTAAAGGTAGATGCTACTCCAGGACGTCTAAACCAATCTAATTTCTTTATTAACCGCCCAGGTTTATTTTTTGGGCAATGTTCAGAAATTTGTGGTGCTAATCATAGTTTTATGCCAATTGTTATTGAAAGAGTCTCTACTAATTCATTCATTAAATGAATTTTTTCTAATTAATTCATAAGATGACTGAAGCAAGTGCTGGTCTCTTAAACCATTTTATAGTATGTTAGCAAATACTTCTTATGAAAGGTTTAGTTAAAATATAACATTAGAATGTCAAACTGAAATTATTTAATATAAATAACCTTTAATCCCACAAATAGCACCAATATATTGATTAATTTTACTTTTAATTTTTTCTATTTGTTTTATTATAATTATTATTATAAATTATTTTTCTATTACAAATAAATCTAATAATAATAATAATGATAATAAATTAGATTCAAAAAAACTTTATAAATTTAATTGAAAATGATAACTAATTTATTTTCTATTTTTGACCCTATAAATTCTTCATTTTTTTCTTTAAATTGACTTAGAACTTTTTTAGGATTATTATTTATCCCTAATCTATTTTGATTACTACCTTCTCGATACAGATTTATTTGAAATTTTATTTTATCATACCTTCATAAAGAATTTAAGGTATTGTTAGGAAATAATTCATTCCAAGGCTCTACTTTTATATTTATTAGTTTATTTTCATTTATTTTATTTAATAATTTTCTTGGGCTTTTTCCTTATATTTTTACTAGAACAAGTCATATAACTTTAACCTTAAGCCTAGCTCTTCCATTATGGTTAAGATTTATAATTTACGGATGAATTAACCATACAAATCATATATTCTGTCATTTAGTTCCCCAAGGGACTCCTTCTATTCTAATACCGTTTATAGTTTGTATTGAAACAATTAGAAATATTATCCGACCAGGTACTTTAGCTATTCGTTTATCAGCTAACATAATTGCAGGACACTTACTTTTAACCCTCATAGGAAATACTGGTAACTCATTATCTAATTACATATTAACAATTTTAATTACTGCTCAAATTTTATTATTAATTCTAGAAGTTGCAGTTTCTATAATCCAATCTTATGTTTTTGCTGTTTTAAGAACATTATATTCTAGAGAAATTCATTAATGACAAATAATCATTCTTTTCACCTTGTTGATTATAGTCCTTGACCTCTTACGGGAGCTCTTGGAACCTTATCTTTAACTTTAGGAATAGTAATATGATTTCACACATTTAATATAATTCTTATATCAATTGGAATTTTAATTACAGGCCTTACAATATTTCAATGATGACGAGATATTAGGCGAGAGGGAACATTTCAAGGATTACATACCCTTATTGTATCAAAAGGCCTACGTTACGGAATAATTTTATTTATTATCTCCGAAGTTTTATTTTTCTTTTCATTTTTTTGAGCATTTTTTCACAGAAGTCTTTCACCTGCTATTGATTTAGGCTCTATATGACCTCCTTTAAATATTAACCCATTTAATCCCTTTCAAATTCCTCTTTTAAATACAGCTATCTTATTATCTTCAGGAATTTCTATCACATGGGCACATCATAGTCTTTTAGAAAATCTTCATTCACAAACCTTAAAAAGATTACTAATTACTGTTATCCTAGGAATTTATTTTTCTATCCTACAAGCATATGAATACATTGAAGCTCCTTTTTCTATTGCCGATTCTGTTTATGGGTCAACCTTTTTTATGGCTACTGGATTTCATGGTCTTCATGTTATTATTGGAACTTTATTTCTATTAGTCTGTTGATTTCGATTAAACTCATTTCATTTTTCCTCATCTCATCATTTTGGTTTTGAAGCTGCAGCATGATACTGACATTTTGTAGATGTAGTTTGATTATTTTTATACATCTCTATTTATTGATGAGGTAGATAAATTTATATAGTATAATAAGTATATATGACTTCCAATCATAAGGTTTAAATTTTAATATAAATAATTTTATTTATTATAATTATAACATTAATTTTAAGAATAATTTCTCTATTAGTTATATTATTAGCTTCTCTATTATCCTACAAATCTATTTATGATCAAGAAAAAAATTCCCCTTTTGAATGTGGTTTTGACCCATTTTCCTCATCACGACTACCTTTTTCATTACATTTTTTTTTAATTGCTATTATTTTTTTAATTTTTGATATTGAAATTGCACTTTTATTACCTATAATTCTAATTTATTCTTCTTCAATTAAATTACATTGATTAATTACAAGAGTAACTTTTATCTTAATTCTATTAATTGGTCTTTATTATGAATGATATCAAGGAATACTAAATTGATCTTAAATAGGATTATAGTTAATTATAACATTTAATTTGCATTTAAAAAGTATTGTTTTTCAATTAATCTTAAATAAGAAGCAATATTGCATATAGTTTCGACCTATAAGTTTGATAATAATTATCCTTATTTAATTGAAACCAAAAAGAGGTATATTACTGTTAATAATATTATTGAAATTTATTTCCAATTAAAGAAATATGAAAGAAATCAAAATAAGCTTCTAACTTAATTTATAGTGGTTAAATTCCATTAATATTTCTATTTATATAGTTTATATAAAACATTACATTTTCATTGTAAAATAAAGAATCTTTCTTTTTAAATATTTAAGGGAATTAATCCTCTATAACAGCTTCAATGTTATGCTCTAAATATAAGCTACTTAAATAAAATAAATATATAATTAATAAAATTAATACTCAAAAATATATTGTAATTAAAAATAATATATATATATTATTTTGAAAATTTAACTTTAAAATTGAACTCTTTTTTAAATTTATATAAATATTTTGGCTCCCAAAATATTCTAACCAACCTTGATCAGTTATTTTTAATAAAAACTTCCCATAAAATAAAGGATTATTAATAAAATAATAAGAAAGTACAGGTAAAAATCATATTCTTCCAATAAATTCAATTAAATACTTATTTAATAACTGATATTCATTTATTTTAAATGAAAATACTTCTAATCCAATTCACGCTCCTAGCCTTATTACTACTAAAACAAATATCTTTAAAGATAAAGGAAGATATACTAATTTAGGAAATGAAAATATTAACCATCTAAAAACTCTTCCACCTAAAATAGACATTACCAATAAACCTCAACATATTTTAATTTTAATCTCAATTTTATCTATAATTCTATTAAATCTATAATAATTAAATTGTTGAATAAATAACATTACTGATAAACGAAAAGAATAACTTACTGTTAACCCTGTACTAAAATAAAATAAAAAATAAATTACTCAATTAAAATTAATTCTTGATATAAATTCTAATATTAAATCCTTTGAATAAAATCCAGCTAAAAAAGGAAATCCACATAAAGCTAAATTTGCCACTCCTAAGACCCTACCAATTAAGGGAATTAAATTACTTATTCTTCCTATTACACGAATATCTTGTATATTATTAAATAAATGAATAATTGATCCTGCACATAAAAATAATAATGCTTTAAATAATGCATGTATTAAAAGATGAAAAAAAGCTAATTTATATATCCCTATAGATAATCTTCCTATTATTAATCCCAATTGACTTAATGTAGATAACGCAATAATTTTTTTCAAATCAAACTCATAATTTGCCCCTAATCCTGATATAAATATTGTAATTCTTGCAATTAATATTAAAACTATATTAAAATTAGACTGTATTAATAATTCATTAAATCGAATTATTAAGTAAACTCCTGCAGTCACTAATGTAGAAGAATGTACTAAAGCAGATACAGGAGTCGGAGCTGCTATCGCAGCAGGTAGTCAAGCAGAAAATGGAATTTGAGCTCTTTTCGTTATTGCAGAAATCATTAATAATAATATTACAATATTTAATTCTAAATTTTCTATTTTATAATTTATATAAAATAAAAAATTTCATCCCCCATAATTTATTACTCAAGCAATTCTTAATAGTAAAGTAACATCCCCAATTCGATTCATAAGAACTGTTAATATTCCTGCATTAAAAGACTTAATATTTTGATAGTAAATAACTAAACAATATGAGACTAATCCTAGACCATCTCACCCTAATAAAATTCTAATTAAATTTGGACTTAAAATTATTATTATTATTGAAAAAACAAATATAATTACTAATAAAATAAATCGTTTAATATTTATATCTCCTGCTATATAATCCTCTCTATAAAAAATAACTAAAGATGAAATAAATAAAACAAATCCTATAAATATTAAAGATATTCAATCTAATAAAATAACTATTTCAACCACTATTGAATTAAAAGTTAAAATTTCCCACTCTAAAATATAAACTAATTCTATATTAATAAAATATAACCTTAAAATTAAAAAAGATAAACTAATTGATATTAAATAAATAAACCTAATTCGGCAAATATTTATCATTAATTTAAAGTAATATTTACATCTTTGACTCCACAAATCAATATTTTTATTAAACTATTTAAATAAAATATTACTAATAACTGATCTCTTTTTAAAATTAATAAATTTAATGGAAATCAATGTAAAAATAAAAGTAAATATTCACGTAAATCTCCTGATGAACATGAATATAAACCTGAAAAAAATTTCCCGTGTTGAGTATATCTAAATAAATAAAGCCTATAAGCTGCTCTAATAAATGATATAACTCTTAAAACAACTATCATAATTATTGACCAAGAAACTAAAGAATTAATAATAAAAATTTCCCCTAATAAATTTATTGAGGGAGGGGCCGCTATATTTGATCTTCTTAATAAAAATCAAAATAAAGTTATTCTTGGTATAAAATTAATTAACCCCTTATTAATAACTAATCTTCGCCTTATTAATCGTTCATAAGAAATATTTGCTAAACAAAATATACCTGAAGAGCATAAACCATGGGCAATTATTAATACATAAGATCCTTCTAATCCTCAAGACTTATAAGAAAATACACCCCCTAAAACAATTCCTATATGTACTACTGAAGAATAAGCAATTATTGATTTTAAATCTCTTTGATTTAAGCAAATAAACCCAACAAATGTTGCCCCTAAAACTCTAATTCTTATTATTAAATTTCTTATAAAATTTATTTTAATTAATATAGAAAATACCCGTAATAAACCATAACCCCCTAATTTTAATAAAACCCCAGCTAAAATCATTGAACCTGAAATAGGAGCTTCAACATGAGCTTTTGGAAGTCATAAATGAACTAGATATATTGGTATTTTAAATAAAAAAGCTATAATTATAAAAAAATATAATAAATTACCTTGTAAGCTAATTTTTATTAATAAAGGAATATATAAACTATTATTTATTATATATAAATACATAATACTTAACAATAAAGGTAAAGAAGCAAATAATGTATAAAATATTAAATATATCCCAGCTTGCAAACGTTCAGGTTGATATCCCCAACCTAAAATTAACAGTAAAGTAGGAATTAACCTCCCTTCAAAAAATAAATAAAATAAAAATAAATTTCTAACTCTAAACGTTAATACTAATAATAATAATAATAAAATAACTAATAATAAAAATAATTTCTCATAATTTCTATTAGTATAAATTTTTTCTCTAGCAATTAATATTATTGACCTAATTCATAAACTTAATAAAATTATTCCGTATGAAATTAAATCATTTCTAAAATAATAAGAAATACTCACCCAATATAAATTTCTTACTATTTTAATTATATACACAAAAATTAATAAAAATAAATTTATTGTAACCATTCAATAACTTTTTTTTATAAAACATAAAGGGATTAAAAATGCATTTATAATTAAAATTCTTAACATTGTAATATATTAAACCCTTGAAAATAATCCCCCCCATGAGTTCGAATTATAGAAACTAAAATAGATAAACCTAAAACTCTTTCACAAACTCTAATAACAATATATATTATTAAAAAATAATTCTCAAATATACAATAATTTAAACATAAATATAATATTATAAATAATATTAATACTTTATACTCTAAAATTAATAATCTAATTAATAAATTTTTATAGTTAAAACAAAATTTTATAAAACCAACCATAAATATTACTCTAATAATTAATCTTATATATTCTTTCATTAGTTTTAATAGTTTAAATTAAAAATTTTGGTCTTGTAAATCAAAGATAAATATAATTTTTTAAAACTTCAAAGAAAAAGAACCTTTATCATTAATCTCCAAAATTAATATTTTACTTAAACTATTCTTTGATATAAAATTCATTTTATTAAACCTAGGATTAATCTTTACTTTTACTTTTTCTAAAATAAGTCACCCATTAAGAATAGGATTTATACTTATAATCCAAACTTTATGAATTAGAATCTTTATTGGAATCATTTCAAAGACTTTTTGATTCTCTTATATTTTATTTATTACTTTTTTAGGGGGAATATTAATTTTATTTATTTATATGACAAGACTTTCTTCCAATGAATATTTTAAATTTTCTATTAAAACATTTATATTTAGATTAATAATATTTATTATTATATTATTAATTATTAATTTTATAGATTTAACTTTCTTTAATTATTTAAATAATTCAGATTCATTTATTTTCAATTCACTTTCTTATTCTAATATTAATATCCTAAATATAAATAAATTATATAATTATCCTAATAACCTAATTACTATTACCCTAATTATTTATTTATTAATAACTTTAATTATTGTTGTTAAAATTACTGATTTATTTATTGGACCTATACGAAAAAATTTTTAAATGAACAAACCTATACGCTCTACACACCCATTAATTAAAATTGTAAATAATTCTTTAATTGATTTACCATCCCCTAGAAATATTTCCTCATGATGAAATTTTGGATCTTTATTAGGATTATGTTTAGGAATCCAAATCCTCACTGGATTATTCTTAGCTATGCATTATACTGCTAATGTTGATCTAGCTTTTTCTTCAATTTCTCATATTTGCCGAGATGTTAACTATGGTTGATTAATCCGAACCTTTCATGCAAATGGAGCCTCATTTTTTTTTATTTGTATTTTTCTTCATATTGGACGAGGTATATACTATGGAAGTTATAAACTTCATGAAACATGATTTACTGGAATTTTAATTTTTTTCATAGTGATAGGAACCGCTTTTATAGGATATGTATTACCTTGAGGACAAATATCATTTTGAGGAGCAACAGTTATTACAAATTTAATATCAGCTGTTCCATATTTAGGAAACTCAATTGTTCAATGATTATGAGGAGGATTTGCGGTTGATAATGCAACTTTAACCCGATTTTTTATAATTCATTTTATTTTACCATTTATTATCTCCGCATTAGTAATAATTCACTTATTATTTCTTCATCAAACAGGTTCAAATAATCCTTTAGGTATTAATAGAAACATAGATAAAATTCCTTTTCATCCTTATTTTTCTTTTAAGGATTTAATAGGATTTATTTTTTTATTAACAGCTCTAACTTACTTAACTCTTTTAAATCCTTACTTATTAGGAGATCCTGATAATTTTATTCCTGCTAATCCATTAGTCACCCCCATTCATATTCAACCTGAATGATACTTTCTTTTCGCATATGCTATTTTACGATCAATTCCTAATAAATTAGGAGGAGTAATTGCTTTAGTTATATCTATTTTAATTATTGGAATTTTACCTATTACTAATAAAAAAAAAATAATAAGAAATTCATTCTATTTATTTAATAAAATTTTATTCTGATTTTTAGTAACTATTTTAATTCTATTAACCTGAATCGGAGCTCGTCCTGTAGAAAATCCGTATATTATTACAGGGCAATTATTATCTGTAATTTATTTCTCATACTATATTATTAACCCTCTTCTTTTTTTCTATTGAGATAAAATACTTTCAAATTAATTAGTTAATGAGCTTGATTAAAGCATATATTTTGAAAATATAAGATAGAATAATTTCTATTAACTTATACTAAAAATTATTACTATTAAAATATAAATACATAAAAATATATCTTTACAATTATAAAAAATATTAAATAATTTAAAGAAACAGGTAAAAACCTCTTTCAAGCTAAATATATTAACTTATCATATCGATAACGAGGCATAGTCCCTCGAACTCAAATAAATAAAAATGATATTAACACAATTTTTAAAATAAAATTAAATGAATAAAAATTTCCCCCTAAAAATATCAAACTAAAAATATAACTTATAAATAAAATTCTTGCATATTCAGCTAAAAAAATCAATGCAAATCCACCTCTTCTATATTCTACATTAAACCCTGAAACTAATTCAGACTCACCCTCAGAAAAATCAAAAGGAGCTCGATTAGTCTCTGCTAAACACGAAATAAAATATATTAAACCCAATGGAAATAATAAAAAAATAAACCATATATTTCTCTGATATTCATAAAACCCTAATAAATTATACCCTTCAATTAAAAATATTAAAGATATCATAATTAAAGCTAATCTTACTTCATATGAAATAGTTTGAGCTACAGAACGTAAACCCCCTAATATTGCATAATTTGAATTTGACGATCATCCAGAAAATATAATTATATAAACACCAACTGAAAGACAACATATAAAATAAAGTATCCCTAAATTAAATATTAACCCCCCAAACAATCTTGGAATTAATATTCATACAATTAATGCTATAAATAATCTTATAATAGGAGAAAAATAATATATAAAATAATTAGATATATTTAAATAAACTTGTTCCTTAGAAAATAACTTAATGGCATCACTAAAAGGCTGTAAAATTCCTATGAAACCAACTTTATTTGGTCCTTTACGAATCTGGATATATCTTAAAACTTTCCGTTCCAATAAAGTTAAAAAAGCTACCCCAATTAATACTATAATAATTATTAATATTATACTAACTATTATTATTAATAAAATTAACATCTATTATTTGTATAAATATACATATATGAATTCTAAATTCATTGCACTAATCTGCCAAAATAATAATTTTATTCATATTAAATATAAATTTTATAAATAAATGGTCCTTTCGTACTAATTTATTTTTAATATTAAGGATAGAAACCAACCTGGCTTACGCCGGTCTGAACTCAGATCATGTAAGAATAAATGGTCGAACAGACCAAATTTTTAAACTTCTGCACCTAAAAATAATCTTAATCCAACATCGAGGTCGCAATCTTTTTTATCGATATGTTCTCTCTAAAAACATTACGCTGTTATCCCTTAAGTAACTTAATCTTATAATCATTAAAAATGGATCAATTATTCAATAATTTATGTTTTAAAATAAAAAAAAGTTCAATAAATTTTCCTATCACCCCAATAAAATACTCATATTTATTTTTAATTAAAATTTTCTTATACTTATAAATAAACATCAATATAAAGCTTTAAAGGGTCTTCTCGTCCTTTAATTCTATTTAAGCTTTTTAACTTAAAAATTAAATTCTAAATCATTTAAAATAAGACAGTTAATATTTCATTCAATCATTCATTCCAGCTCCTAATTAAGAAACTATTGATTATGCTACCTTTGCACAGTCAAAATACCGCGGCCTTTTAAATAATTTTCAATGGGCAGATTAGACTTAAAATTATATTCAAAAAGACATGTTTTTGATAAACAGGTGAATATTATATTTGCCGAATTCCTTAAAATAACCTCTCAATAAATTTTACTTTTATAAATAAATATACTAATTTTATCATTATTTCATAATTTTATTTATTAAAATAACTAATCCTATAAAAAATTAAATTAAATAAAATATTTTTTTTAAATAAATAAATTATAACATTATTAAATTAATGGATATTTCTAACCCTACAAATTTATATTTTAATATTAATAATTATAAATTTTATTTACAAGCTTATCCCTATAAATATTTAAAACTAAAATTATTTAATTTTTAAATTAAATTAAATATTATAATTTTATAAATTAAATTTATTTCTAAGATAACTAGATATCTTTAAAATCGAATAATGTTTCACTTCTAATATAATATTTTAAATAATTTTTTTACATTAAATTAAATACTATATTTACCCTTTTAAATTCGAGAAAAATAAATTTTTATTTTTTTATTAATAAACCCTGATACCCAAGGTACAATAAATAAAATTTACTTATTAATAATTTTAAATAATCTTTTACAATACTAATTCACTATAACTATAATTATTTAATCTTTTAATTATACAAAACCTAAAATATTAATAATATTTTATTTATAAATCTATATTTAAAAAATAAAATAAGTAAATATAAAATTTCAAATTAATAGATTTAAACTATATATTTTTAATGTAAATAAAATACTTTATCATTAAGCTATAATTTGTCTTTCTAGATACACTTTCCAGTACATCTACTATGTTACGACTTATCTTTTTTTAATAAAAAGAGCGACGGGCAATATGTACATATCTTAGAACTATAATCAATTAAATTTATTAAAATTAATTTACTTTCAAATCCTCCTTCTAAATTATTTTTCAATAATTTTTTCGTTTAAATAAATTTATTGTAACCCATTTCTACTAAATTATCAACTACACCTTGATTTGACATCTATTTTCTTCAAAATATTAGAAAATTATAATTTTATAAAAATATTCTTTCGACAACGATATATAAATAATAAAACTTAGTAAAATTTAACGTGGAATATCGATTATAGAACAGGTTCCTCTGAAAAGATTAAAATACCGCCAAATTCTTTAAGTTTCAAGCCTATATCTATTACTACTTAAGTATTTATATTAATTAAAATAATAGGGTATCTAATCCTAGTTTATTATTTAATTTTTATAGCTTCATTATACAAATAAATCTTTTATATAAAATAAATTTCACCTTAAAATTATATATTTAAATTTATATTATTAATTAACTATTAACTTATAAAATTTATTTAAATTAATTGTATAACCGCAGCTGCTGGCACAATTTTTGCTAATATTATAAAATATTACTAAATCTATATTACTATAATATTTAATTTTAAATACTGAGATTATTAAAATTTATTTTCTTATTTAAAAAAAATATTTTTCCCACAAAAATTTACATGTATTATTAAATTTTTAATAAATTTTTAAGCTAGAATCAAACTTTTTTAAAATAATAAAAATATAAAATTTAAAATTTAAATTATTATAATAAATCATGACAAAAAATTAACCCCTTTATTATTAAAAATATTAAATATATTATTTTATAAGATTTTTTAATAGTAAATATTTATAAGTACTGTAAACTTACATAAATTTAATTAAATTATAATTATTTTTTTTAAAAAATAATTTATGTTAGTATTAATTTTAATATTTCATAAACTTATAAATATCTATAATATATAAAATAATAATTAATCCTTTTAATCTTATTTAATTTAAATAATTAATTAATATAATAATTTTAACATTCACACAATAATAAAATGGTATTTCCTCCCATAAACCTATATTTCTGATAAATATACTAATCTTATACATAATACCCCTTACGTTAATTTTATTTAACATATTATATATATAATTAATACTTTACTTCATTATATGAAATATATTATCTCATTTTTTAATAAATCAAACATTTAAACTATTATTGTAATTAAATTTCATCTAAAATTTAATAAATTTAACTTATATAAATTTAATTAAATTATAATTATTTTTTTTAAAAAATAATTTATGTTAGTATTAATTTTAATATATTATAAATTATTTATATATTATTATATAATATAATTTATATTATTATAATATTTATTTATATATATATATAAATTATTTATATTTAATAAAATAATTATAATTATCTTTTAATTTATTCAAATTTATAGTTTTACCGATATTTAGGTAATAA